TCCTGGAGGGATAATATCAACCACTTCACGTCCATCCGAGGCCTCCACTATGTTTATTTCGTATCCGCCCTTTTCTTTTCGTATTATTTTCTTTACTATACCTGACGCTGTGGCATTATAAACTGTATTATTACTTTTGCTTCCGTCAGGATAAATCTGACCCCTTCCCCTGTTACCACCTACATATATCGGATATTTTAAAAAGTGAACATCTTTCTTACTGGCCGGGTCCGGGGAAAGAATAGGAAAGGTGATTTCACTATATTTTTGCCCAGGAACAGGACCGATCACAAGAATATTTTTTTTATTGGGGCGATAGCTCTGAAAAAAAAGATTGCCTATCTTTTCTTTCATCTCTGGAGAAATACGATCGGGTGGGGCTAATTCAAACCCCTCCGGTAAAATAAGAACAGCCCCCACATTCAACCCTCCCCTTTTTCCGTTAGCAAGAACTTGTTTTAATTGCATATCATAAGGAATTCGAACAACTGCTTCAAATACAGTATCTGGAAGGACTGTCTGCGGAACCTCAATATCCACGGGCTTATTAGCTAAATGGCAATTGGCACATACAATACGTCCAGTTGCTTCTCGTGGATTTTCATAACCTTGCTGTGCGAAAATGGGATATGCATTCGAAATGGATGACCAAGATATTATGTATATCACGAGCGATATGGAAATGGATCGAGTAATCTGATCTTTTATCCAAGAAAAGGTATTTATAGTTTGCATGGTCCAATCGTTGATTCCGAAAATTTTTACAATAAATTGGGTAGGTTGCTAGTATAGTTCCCTATCCACGATTCTGTTATTTACTTTAAACTTAAAAACTGAATTTACTGAACAAATAGTAGTGGAATAGGGGAGGAAACTCCCGTTTTAGATGGGTAGAAATAAAAAAAAGAGGAAGTACAATTTTTAATGCTTTGATTCTGTACAAAGTAAAAAACATTCTAATTCTATTTCTATTATAAATTCTAAATTTAGAAATTAGAATTGGATTTCTATCCATATACCTTTGTTTCTTCTTTTCAGTCATTCATTGAGTGATAAATCACTACAAGCGACGGCGATACACGATTTAAATAACGGAAAATCCAATATTTCAAAATTGTATCTAGAATGACTGGAAAAGTGGAAACAAGACCAGATATAATTGGATCGTTACGGGCAAATCCAAAATCTTTGTAGATAGAGCCAATCATTAGCTCCCAACCATGGGGCGAATGAAATCCGATACATAAATCAGTTAATAAAAGAATAGAAAAAGCTTTTATTGTATCGCTTAAGTTATATAGGAATTCTTGAATCCAAGAGTTAAGAAGAATAAGTTCTTTATTTCCCATAATAGAATAACCGCTTAGAATAAAGAAACAGATTAAATTGGTCGAGAAGTGCAAAATCATATGGATACAATCCTCATTGTGCATCTTGATCAATTGAATCGTTTCATTGTGGATTCCTATACGAAGTTTTTGTAGATGTGTTTCCGGCTTTATCAGTTCGTCCAACAAGTGGAGTTCCTCTAATTCGATGAATTTTTCTAGAAGATCTTTTTCTTGAATATCATTCAAAAAAGTTTCAGATTGTTTAGTATTCCACCAATTAGTAACCCAAGACTCCAGACTTTTTTGAAATGATAGAGAGATCCACCAGGGTAAAAATACTATAGATACAAGATATAGAAAAGGAATAAATGCTTTCTTTTTTTCCATTTTTTTTTTTCATCTATAATATAAATTGTTAATGAACTCGTCGTGTTCGTCGATTTTATGTGATCGAATATTTCTATCAAAGATGAACTATTCGAATGTATCGAATCCGTGAATCTATTCTTTGTTTTTTTTATGACAAGAAAAAGAGTTCACTTCGAATAAATAAAATAACAAAAAAAAGATGAATACGCGGCAGAGGCGCTGCATTTTTGATTTTCAATTAATGAATATTATTTGGATTTCAAGAGGAAAGAACTCACTTTCTACCAAAATTTCAAATAAAAAAGTTCAAAAATTTTTACAAGTTAACCATAGCACAAAAAAAAGAATTGAAGGTATGAATGGGATTATAAAAATGGGTGGCAAAACAAGACCTAATTTGGATAATTTAGTTATCGTTTTAATTAAGAATTGAATTCTTTCCAATTATTTTATCATTAAAGGGAAGAAAGGATAAAAAAAAAAAGAAAGATTGCTAAAAAAGAGATAACATAAAAAATTTACATGATTTCTTTTTTGTTGTTCCTGAATTGAATTAAGTAAATTTCCAGCCAAAGACCTCTTATTTGGTATTCGTATTTGTAGACAAAAAATGTTTCTACCTTTGGGTGTTCTGTATACGTCTGCTTTGACCCGAGTGAGGTTTTTGATTAAATTTCTGTTAAGGCATGCCGTAGAAAAAATTTTTCTATATTTTTTATTTTACTCCAAGTTAAAAAAGCATTCATAATTTCCGTTCATTTTTCAAAATCCTTCAATCGGTACACGTAAGAAATAAGCCAATTCAGCAGCTTTTTGTTCAATTTCTCGTGGAGTCAAATTCTCATCCGTACGAGTCAAGGGGATGGCTCCCTGGCCTCTGATGTCCAGATAAAGGACACGACGAGTATAAATACCCTCTTTAAGTTCGATTCTAATAGACTGAATATCTTTTATAAGATATCGGAAGAAGATACGACGATTTTTTCCAGGAAATCCCCAACGAAAAATATAGACTATTCCTTCTTTTGTATCGAATCGATCATAACCACTACCTACATTCCACGAAATTGTACACCACAAATATGAGCTAATAAAGAGACCTGCGATCCCGTAGAAAGACATGACGAGCCCTTGTGGAAAAAAGACAATTTGCTGGGGGGGAAATAAAGATATCAAATTCTTACCAAGATAGCTGGAAATTCCAACCAATACGAATCCTATTGAACCTAACAAAAGAATAAAAGCCCAGCAGAAATTACTTAGTTTTCGAGATCCCGTTATAAGTTCTATCCATATACGTTCTGATCGCCAATTCATACTAGATCTGGTTGCATTTAATTTGAATTGAAAGAATATCCCAAATTAATTGTACTTTCCTTACTCTGTCTTGTTTCCGATGTAACTCTCATCAACTAGTACTATTAGGAGTATCGGGTATATTTCACTTTTAGTTAAATATCGAAATATTTTTAGTTAGATAAAAATAATAACATCTACCCATATGTCGTCATCTTTCCACATACATAGGAGCTCTTTCATTTATGTTCGGAAGAAATCGCGCGGTATACCATTCTGCTAAATAGATATCTGTATTATGATTCAAGTCTAAGTCTTGAAAAATGATATTTGGACGCAAAAATCTAAACAATCTTATTTTTTTGAACATGAAGAAATAAGGAAGCCATTGCAATTGCCGGAAATACTAGGCCTACTAAAGGAACAAAAATAGAGGGAAAGTTCATAGTTGTCATAGAATGGGCACCTCGATTTACTATAAATTGTAATTGTACCTGTTTATTATATTTTTTTTGTTGTTATTATTATATTAATAAATTAATTGGAATTCTAATTCTATAGAATGACTTTTAGTTTATAGTTTTAGAATAAATACAAGGAATGTAGAACTAAAAAAGGAATTCGTTTTCTACATTTCTACATATAATATATGATAATCAATTTTCCTTTATTATTCTTCATCTTTTTTTTTTATTTCTTTTTAATTACTAATTCAAAAAAATGGAGGGTTTCCTATAAATTCAATTTTCAAAGGATTCATTCGAATCTGATCCAAGAGGGATGGATTTTTTTTAATTAAGGATTCCCAGAAAATAACGAAAGATAAGATACAAAAAGTGATTTTGTAATTCTATACATATGTAAGTCTACGAAGGGACCATGAGATTGATTTTTATTATTTGACTAATTTCACAGAAGAAAAAGGAAGAAGCACTTCTTCTATCTTGTTGATCGAGGTTGCTTAATTAGTAATTAGTAATCAGAAATAGAATCGAATTATTAACATTTTTTTTCTTTATTCCAAAAAAAATTAGGATGTTACCAACCAAAAACTCCCATTCTTTTGGTTTTTACTTTGATTACAATAAAAAAACAAAGATTACAATAAAAAAACAAAGAAGTTTTTGACATTGACACAAATAAAAAAATTTACCTCAATCCTCGACTTTATTTTGATTCAAAGGAAAAAAAGTATGCAGCTGAAATAACTCACTTAGAACGCCTTTTAAAAGATTACGTGGTACGATTAGATCGAATAAACCCTTATGAAATAAAAATTCGGCTGCTTGGGAACCTTCAGGTACTGTCTTATTCAATGTTTGTTCAATTACTCTTTTACCCGCAAATGCAATGTAGGCGTTAGGTTCGGCAATAATAATATCCCCTAACATACCAAAACTGGCTGTCACCCCCCCAGTAGTAGGAGATGTAAGGATTGATACATAGAATAACTTTTTATTTGATTGATAATCATATAAAACAGACGAGATTTTAGCCATTTGCATTAAGCTCAAGCTTCCTTCTTGCATGCGTGCCCCTCCGGAAGCACATACTATAATAAGGGGTAGGGATTTATTAGCAGCATACTCAATCAACCGGGTAATTTTTTCCCCTACTACAGATCCCATACTACCTCCCATAAACTGAAAATCCATAACTCCAATTGCTACAGGAATACCGTTTAGTTGACCTATACCTGTTTGAACAGCTTCAGTTAAACCTGTTTTTATTTGATAAGAATCAATACGATCTTTATAAGCTTCTTCCTCCGAATGAAATTCAATAGGATCCGTAGAGACCATATCTTCATCCATAGGATTCCAAGTACCCGGATCAATCAGAAGTTCAATTCTATCTGAACTACTCATTTTCAAATGATATCCACATTGTTCACAAATACCCATTTTTGACTTAAGGAATTTCTTATAATTTAATCCATAACAATTTTCACATTGAACCCACAAATGCCTATATTTTTGAGTTCCCTCAAGATTATTAGAGTTT